TCATTTTGAAAGCATCTCTATATTAATATTCATATTGTGGTAGAAAGAGTACCATGCTGCGTCTGGACTTCAAACGATTTAGCTTTAACCATAGTTAATGGTCCCACATTTTTGGTTGATAGAGAATCAAAGCGGATTTACCAACGAATAACGAAATGCTATGGTTCTTGCATATGATTTCTTTATTCAGAAGTCATTCGTGAGATAATGTACCTACTTTTCCTAGTTATAACATAAAAAGTACAGCTGGTTGGATCCAGCCTATTCTTGAAATAAACAACTCGCACACACTCCCTTTCCAAAAAAAACCAATACCCCAAGCACTACACTTAGATTTATTAGATTTGTTGCTAAAATATCGGTATTAAACCCGAAACTCCCGGCGGATGGCCAGTGGCCTAAAGAAACGAAAGAATCGGTTACATTTTTCATATGATCTCCTCTTATAGATAGACTAAAAAAAAAGAACAGAGTTCTTTTTGTATCGCCCTGCCCCCCTTTGATATATATATATATATATTTTACTATTTCTAAATCGAGCCAAAAAAGATTCGATTTAGAAATGGTGAATTACCCCCTTCTTTATTTAAACCCTTCCTAAAAAATATAAAAATATAAAAGGGGGTTCCTTAGACTACGAACGGAAAGGATGAAAGCTAGTGAGTATGCTAATTCCTCATCCACAAATCAGCCCTTCCCGTGGGTTATTGCTTTTTCGAATTTATAAGATTAAACAAAAGGATTCGCAAATAAAAGTGCTAATGCTACAACCAGGCCATAAATTGTTAAAGCTTCCATAAAAGCTAGACTAAGCAATAAAGTACCTCGTATTTTTCCCTCCGCCTCAGGCTGTCTCGCGATACCTTCTACAGCTTGGCCCGCAGCAGTACCTTGACCAACTCCAGGTCCAATAGAAGCAAGCCCTACAGCCAATCCAGCAGCAATAACGGAAGCGGCAGAAATCAGTGGATTCATGATAAGTTCCTCATACAAAAAAAAATGGTTAATGATACAGTCAGCCGATGAATTCTAACTTAATATTCCATCGCTACAATTCATCCAGTCGAAGTCACTACAAACTTCAAATTGAAGTAATAATCTTATTCAAGGATCAAAACTACTTTACTTCGATATCTCTTTTTTAGTTCCTATCGACAAAGTCTTTGCGAATCCGTACGACTTTCGTCCGTCCATTTCTTTGTTCCGAACCATTCTTTGAATTCTTCGATTTTTTTCTTGATTTCATCTGTTTATTCATTGAACTCACAGTCCCAGAGGATACGGAAAGACTTCTATTGGAATAGCCATCAAATTTCTAGTAGTAGGGCAAATTGAATATCTCTTTAGTTCATATATAACTAGTCAATATTTAATATCAATCACCTATACATGTCTTTCTTCCATAACGTAAACCAACTCTTCATTCATCTTAAATTCAATCGAATTCGAGAATTATGCGTCGAAAAACAAGTTGACTTATAGCATAGCGCTTTTTTACATATAATATACCTAGTAAAACCTCCCTCTCCGATCCGAATCACCCTATTTTTTATGAATCCCTTTTTTGTTTGTAAATACTTCTTCCCCTTTCTTTATCATTCTCCCGCATGGATACAATCTAAATAGACAAATTGCTTAGGCCGAATCATTGGATAGAAATATCATTATTTGATTGATCTAAGTTCACGCAATTTATTATTTCTGAAAATTTTATTTTGGTCAATCGCTGAAGAAAATCAACTGAAAGGGGAATCCTTCTATAGAGCACCCCTCTTTTTTTACTCACACGTCGTAAACCACAAGAATTCTTATTCAAATTCTGATTCCGAATAGGAAATATTAGGATTGGCCGACCAGCAATATAAAATGAATATCTATTCAGGAGAGAATGGTATAATATAAGTGGATCAACCAATAATTTTAGGAAAAAGATCTTTTAGATCTCTTTCCCCTTTTTTTTACAACTCTCTACTCTAATATCTTTGGCTATTACTCTAGATTGTATATAGTGAGTTGTATATTTAGATTTCCTAATTAGATTAGATTAGATTTTTTTTGAGCCACGCATACATTACCTTGGGATAAGCTAAAAAAGAATCTTTCAAAAACTAGTCAATGATGGCCCTCCATGGATTCCCCTATATAAGCCGCGGCTAAAGTTGCAAAAATCAGAGCTTGAATACCACTTGTAAATAATCCAAGGAACATGACAGGTATAGGAACCACTAAAGGTACTAAAGAAACAAGAACAACAACTACTAATTCATCAGCTAATATATTTCCGAAAAGTCGAAAACTAAGTGATAAAGGCTTTGTGAAATCTTCTAAGATGTTAATGGGTAAAAGGATTGGGGTTGGTTGAATATATTTCCCAAAATAACCCAATCCCTTTTTGGTAAGACCCGCATAGAAATATGCCACTGACGTGAGTAAAGCCAAAGCAACAGTAGTATTTATATCATTCGTGGGTGCGGCTAACTCCCCATGAGGTAATTGTATG